TCCCTTCAACATAGGTCATCGAAATGATCTCGGACAACCCACGCCAACCGAACCAAAGCACGAAAGCCAAGATCTTTCATCAAATTGATTCCTATTCGAACAGTGCATAACCGCATGGATAAGCTCACATTAACCCGTCAATTTTGAATCCAATTTGTGATTTGATTTGGAGGAATGATATATTGAGATATCAAGAAGAAATTAGCATGTAATAATATTGATTAATACAAAAGAAAAGGTTGTCCATTTCTTCAAGCACAGGAATAGAGAAAGAAGAAATCCAAAAGATTTTGCATAGTCTTTTTGACCGAAAAAGAAATCTTATTCGTTTCGGATTCTTTGCTCAATGGGAAAATGGATCAAGTTATAGAATATAGAACCTATACTTGAAAAAAAAAAAGAGAATCTCAAATGAACAAATTCAAACTTGAAAGGGTTCTTTCTAATTTTCGGGGAATGAAGGACAAAAACAAATCGATCAATAGGGATCTCTTATTCCTCTTAGAATATCGTGATTTGATCTGCATATTTCTGGTAGAAAGAACAATCTTCGTTACCAATCCTTTGATCATAAAGAAAAATGGAAAGTGTTCGATTAGAACATGAAAACGTGACTGAATTCGTTCTAGTTACTCCTTGGGACATAATAAAGGAAGAGAATATGAAGATTCTCGGATAACGAAAAGAATCCAATTTCTTCTACTTCAAATTTCTCCTACTTCAAAAGAATTGAACGAGAAGCCGTATGAGGTGAAAATCTCATGTACGGTTTTGTAGAGTGACGGTAAAGGTAACTTATCTGTCAACTTTTCCACTACCACCCCCAAAAAACCGAACTCTGCCTTACGCAAAGTTGCCAGAGTACGATTAACCTCTGGATTTGAAATCACTGCTTATATACCTGGTATTGGCCATAATTTACAAGAACATTCTGTAGTATTAGTAAGAGGGGGAAGGGTGAAAGATTTACCCGGTGTGAGATATCACATTGTTCGAGGAACCCTAGATGCTGTCGGAGTAAAAGATCGTCAACAAGGGCGTTCTAGTGCGTTGTATATTCTTATCTAAGACTTGTATCATTTTATGATGATGCCATGTTAATTGCTAGAAACATGTGAAGTATATGGCTAACCTAATAACGAAAGTTTTGTAAGGGGACTGGAGCAGGCTACCATAGGACAAAAGATCTTATTTCTAAAGAGATTTGGAACTATTATACGTCTAAGGTTCAATATTGAAATCATTTCATAAGTTTTCCCCGACTTGTCAACAAGCAATTCAAAATACCTCGACTTTTTTAGAACAGGTTCGAGTCAAATAGCAATGATTTGAAACACTTTTTTTTTTTTTACACTCTTTTGGGAACCTAAGGACTTGATCGTACAGATATGTAAAATACGAGATTTCCAATCATAGCAAGAAAAAGGAAGGAAACGGATACTCAATTTAAAGTGAGTAAACAGAATTATATACATAAAGAATAGATCTCATATCTACCTATATAATCATGTGGAAAGCCGTATTCGATGAAAGTCGTATGTACGGTTTGGAGGGAGATCTTTCATACCTTTAGAGATCCACCCTACAATACGGAGTCAAAAAGCCGAAATAAGTGATTCATTTTTAGCCTTTATGAAATGGATTATTGAACCCTTTTCACACTCATGTCACGTCGAAGTACTGCAGAAAAAGAAACTGCAAAATCCGATCCAATTTATCGGAATCGATTAGTTAACATGTTGGTTAACCGTATTCTTAGACATGGAAAAAAATCATTGGCTTATCGAATTCTTTATCGAGCCATGAAAAATATTCAACAAAAGACAGAAAAAAATCCACTATCTGTTTTACGCCAAGCGATACGGGGAGTAACTCCCAATGTAACAGTAAAAGCAAGACGTGTAGGTGGATCGACTTATCAAGTTCCCGTTGAAATCAGATCTACACAAGGAAAAGCACTTGCCATTCGTTGGTTATTAGGGGCATCTCGAAAACGTCCGCCGGGTCGAAATATGGCTTTCAAATTGAGTTACGAATTAATGGATGCCGCCAGAGGGAATGGCAATGCTATACGCAAGAAGGAAGAGACTCATAGAATGGCAGAGGCCAATAGAGCTTTTGCACATTTCCGTTAATCTATGAACAGGATCGAGATCTATCTATATGGATAGATCTATCTGATCTATACAGATAGATCGATTCGAAAGAGAAATATTTCTTCGAAATTGATCAATATGTCTATCGGAACGAACGAAAGATAAAAGAAAACAAGGATGAAACATAAATCCTAGATCAACCAAGCCCTCTCGGGGGGGGGGCTTGCTTAATAAAGAATAAGATTCTGAGATAAGATTTGATCCTATTCATGAGGATTATGCAAATCTCCTATTCCAAGAATAGAAAGTTGAAAAAGATTGAGACTTTTTCGGAGATTGAATGAAGTTACTAATTCATGATCTGGCATGTACAAAATGAAAACTTCATTTTCAATTATACCCTGAGATCATTTTTATGAAAGAGTTTCATTTGCTTCTCTTCCATGGAGGTTCTATTTTCCCAGAATGTATCCTAATTCTCGGCCTAATTCTTCTTCTGATGATCGATCTAACCTCTGATCAAAAAGATACACCTTGGTTCTATTTCATCTCTTTAACAAGTTTAGTAATGAGCATAACGGTCTTATTATTTCGATGGAGAGAAGAACCTATGATTAGCTTTTTGGGTAATTTCCAAACGAGCAATTTCAGCAAAATCTTTCGATTTCTCATTTTACTATGTTCAACTCTATGTATTCCTCTATCCGTGGAGTACATCAAATGTACAGAAATGGCTATAACAGAGTTCCTGTTATTCCTATTAACAGCTGCTCTAGGGGGAATGGTTTTATGTGGTGCTAATGATTTAGTCACTATCTTCGTAGCTCTGGAATGTTTCAGTTTATGTTCTTATCTATTATCTGGATATACCAAGAGAGATGTACGGTCTAATGAGGCTACTATGAAATATTTACTTATGGGTGGGGCAAGCTCTTCTATTCTGGTTTATGGTTTTTCTTGGCTATACGGTCTATCCGGGGGAGAGATTGAGCTTCAAGAAGTAGTAAATGGTCTCATAAATACACAAATGTATAACTCCCCAGGAATTTTGATTGCGCTCATATCCATAGCTGTAGGAATTGGATTCAAGCTTTCTCTAGTCCCTTTTCATCAATGGACCCCTGACGTATATGAAGGAGTGCGATTCGTTCGACGAATTATTACCCCTATAATAAGCGGATATATATCTTTTTTAGAGATGTTTAGATCTATAAAAACTCTATGGACATGCGGAAGAGAAAAAGACTGTTATCCCCACTCGGGCTAAGGCATAACTTTTACCAAAAGTTATTCGCGAGATTTTTGTTGAAATAACAATTAAGGTAAAGCAAGGTCAAAAATAACTAATATCTTTGAATAAACAGAGATATTTTGCAAGTCAGTTATTACGGGTAGTTCTTACAAAGGATCAGACCAATGACGTATACAATACTTTCATTCTCGATGTAAATGCTACATAGTCAGTTTTCATCCTTCAAGGACTACGAGTGTAATAGAAGCATCCGTCGACAAAAAGATCACCCTAAGATGATTATCTCATGGCTATTGAGAACGAATAAAATCAGATGGTTCTATTTCTCAATCTTTTTGACTTGTTCTTGCGGAACCGAAGTCAAAAAGATCGAGAAAGTCAGTGATTCACTATGGGAACCGCTGATGGAGGATTCCTCGGGAAGTTAAGGATTAGTAATCCTTTTCTATAAATTGAATCGATTCGGTCTTATACATACGCGAGGAAGGTAATGAAAAAGGAATAAGATGATTATGTCCTTCTTTTTTTATCACTTAGGAGCCGTGCGAGATGAAAGTCTCATGCACGGTTTTGAATGAGAGAAAGGAGTGAGGGATCCTCTTTTCGACTCTAACTCTCCCACTCCAGTCGTTGCTTTTCTTTCTGTTACTTCGAAAGTAGCTGCTTCAGCTTTAGCCACTCGAATTTTCGATCTTATTTTCTACTTTTCATCGAACGAATGGCATCTTCTTTTGGAAATATTAGCTATTCTTAGCATGATATTAGGCAATTTAATTGCTATTACCCAAACGAGCATGAAACGTATGCTTGCATATTCGTCCATGGGTCAAATTGGATATATCATTATTGGAATAATTGCTGGAGACTCAAAGAATGGATATGCAAGCATGATAACTTATATGCTGTTCTACATTTTCATGAATTTAGGAACTTTTGCTTGCATTGTATTATTTGGTCTACGCACAGGAACTGATAACATTCGAGATTATGCAGGATTATATACGAAAGATCCTTTTTCGGCTTTCTCTTTAGCTTTATGTTTACTATCCTTAGGAGGTATTCCTCCATTAGCAGGTTTTTTTGGAAAACTTTATCTATTCTGGTGCGGGTGGCAGGCAGGCTCATATTTATTGGTTTCGATAGGACCCCTTATGAGCGTTATTTCTATATACTATTATCTAAAAATAATCAAGTTATTAATGACTGAGCGAAACAAAGAAATAACTCCTCACGTGCAAAATTATAGAAGATCTCCATCTTCTTTCATATCAAAAAATTCTATCGAATTGAGTATGATTGTATGTGTAACAGCATCTACTACACTGGGAATAGTAATGAACCCAATTATTGCAATTGCTCAGGATACCTTATTTTAAGGTCTATTTATTCGTTCAATCCGGAAGAATTAGTCGATTTGTCCCGCCCAAAATGGGAATAGGCCGAGATTCTGAGATGAACTTCTAATTATGAGATCAACTTGATCATCGAATTAGAAGTTCATTCTAGACTAGAATAGGGTTATTAATAGGGCTATATACATTTTCATTATGGGAAAAGGTCATTCGAACGTATGTAGATAGATATCTACGTCGTTCCATTCTATTTAGGAATCGATATATGCGCACATATGATCGAACCTGCTTTTGACATATCATTATTTGGGTACCATGTTCGCTTCTCTAGGCTTCTATTGAATCGAAAAAGAAAAGATGTTCGATCGTGCATATTTTTGATGTATATGAAATATCCTCCGGATAATGAAAATCGAAAGAAGTTGGTGATATATTAGGCTTGGACCTATATAACCGATCGATATAAATACCCCAATACTCTATCTTTGTCATAGATTCTACATTCCATCTATAATGATAGATGATCGTAATATAGATATCATACTCATGGAATATGATTCACTTTCGGGATGCCTTGATGGTGGAATGGTAGACACGCGAGACTCAAAATCTCGTGCTAAAGAGCGTGGAGGTTCGAGTCCTCTTCAAGGCATAATATTGAGAATGCTTATTGAATGAGCAATTCAATAACAAATATCGGATCTAATTGATTATCTCAATGTACCGAGATCGATTTATTCGATATCTGTTGATACGAAGTATTCCGACGATTCCCTATATACGATATGAGTTAAAGCTGTTGGAATAGGTTCGACAGTGGATCACAAGATCTTGGCGATCTTCTCTATCTAATGAATGGAGAAGTCCATTTCAAAATGGTCCGCCCTGCACCCATCCCCCGAGTAGATACCTCAACAGGAATCACACAAATGCAGGTAGATCAATAGAAACTTCTGGGAAAATGCCCCCCCCCCCCGTGACCCAACAGATGGAGTACATTCCACAAAGGAACATATGGGAGAAATTGAATGAAAAAATGAAAAAGACCAAATCTCAGGTGGAATGTTTCTATTTCTTTTTATGTCCATTAAAGAATGCATGAAGCTTGTTTCTTACTAATTATGAGGTATACGCAATTAAGGACATAGATTGAGGAGAATCTATATACCCCTCTTAAAGTTTTGCAAGATCCGGGAGTTGCGATCGAACTTAAACGACTATACCAATGTTGAATCCTGTGACTCTATAGGCAAATAAGGGATCCTTTCTTCCGAATGGGAAGTGTAAGAAAAAAAAAGAGTACCAGAACCAAAATCGAAGAAATAAGGGGTAAGCATAGTAGAGAATACCTCATTAAGTTCAATCAAATTGACTTGGCTCATATTCCTTGCTATGCTCACTCTTACACGGTCGAGATCTCGGAATAAGGAATCTATCTTCAAATTCAAGATCTATCAACTCTTTGTTCTTCTTTTTTCTTCTTCTAACATACTTTCCATTCTTGGACAAGACCGAGAAAGGATTCATTTTCGAATAGGATCTGAAATCGAAGCAGATGTAGAACTTCTCATTTGTTTCCACGACCCTACTACCCGGTCAATTTCGTTCTACTTCATTTCATTGCCCTTTCATCGATGATGACAGATTTTTCCGGCTAAAATAGATATGTGAAATCTATCTTTTGTTGTATGAATTAAGTGTTCAATTTCCTTCGGAAAAAGCCATCTATTTTTCAACAATGTCCTTGTCATTTGATTCAATAACATTCTGTTAGATAGGAACAGATTTGATAAATATTTATAACTCTCGGATAGAGTATTATAAAGAAAAGATTCATTCGATAATGAACTATTGGTTTCAAGCCATCTTTGGCGATGAATTAACAATTCGAAGCGATCAACCTTTTCTTGCGGATTTTCAATCAACCAACGTTGATATAGAAATGTAGGAGTATATGGCTGTATACGTTTCAATCGGATACCAATTGCTTGAATGCGTTTGAAAGCCTCAATATGTTCCTTTTCTGCAAGAGGCAATTGTTTCCACGAATTTATGACCGAATTGGTCATGAATTTTGAATTATATCTATGAAAAGCACCTTGGATACTTTTTTTAGGGAAGAGATGTTTTTCTTGTCTTCTTATTGAACCGTAAGTAATATAAAGCCTTCTCAGCATTTCTTCATTTGCAAAAAATTCCCGACGTGAAAACACAAGGTGCTGATCTTGAAATAGAAAACCTGTGGGATCCCAAAGAAATCGTCTTCCTAGAAAGAACATTGGTTTATTAGAGGATTTAGATCGCATTTGATATTGTATAGAAAATTGAAATATTCCTATTTCAAACCGCTCTTGTAATGATATATCTTCCAATTGAGACTGTATATGTTGTAGATTCTTTTGTCTTGCGTTAGAATGATTTCTCTCATGAACATAAAACCCCTTTTTATGTGGTCCTTTTTGGAGAGACTCTAAATTCTCTCTAACCCTTTTACAGTAACTGGCCTGCTCCTCTTGAAACAATCCGAACTGATACGAAAATCCCAATTCATTGGGTCTTTTTGTACGATCAAATAGATTACTGCGAAGAAAACTAAGACGCCAGATCCTAGGAGCCCAAACTATGTTATTGACTAATTTTTCATCCATTTGTTTTGCGCCGGGAGTTTCTTGTTGAAACTTCAATTCATATTCTTTATATATAAACATTTTATTGACCATAGAATAAACCCCTTTTCGCATCACATTGAGATGATTTCTCGTTTTGGGCTGAGGAGCAAATGTGATTTGATTCTTATCAGGCTTACCCCGGCATATTCCTAACCATGGAAACTCCACCAGAAGACTTTCTAAAAGACCAGAAGCTAAATCGAAATCATGCTCAGCGAATCTATCGAGAGGAATCCAATTCTCTCTATTTTGTCCCGATATAAACCAGGAATCTCGAGCTGCTGATCCGGCCAAGCAACCCAAAATATGGGGGAGTATGGTCAATTCCTTCATAGTTGTTCCAGCAATAGAAGGTTCTAAATACCATTTGGACAAATAAGAAAACCTTTTCTTCCATAATTCATTATTAATAGATAGAGGATTCATAGAAGAATTCCTTCTAAGTGTATTTTGTATAACAGCTTTTCCCACCTTATAGGGAAGTATTTCGTAATTTTGACCGGATCCAACCTGATTATCTATAGATTGCAAACCCCAAGTTTGTCTATAAAGAGCTAATCTAATTGTATCAGTGCCTATAACTGATTTATTTTGGGTAATACTAATTGATAAGGCTTCATTGGCAAGTGCTGCTAGATCCCGTGCATTGGAACCTATGGTTCTAGATCCAAATTCCTTGGGACAAGACAACTCTTTTTCCGAGTCAAACCCTTTGCTGCGTAAAAGAATAGGAAATTCCTTTTGTCGTTGTGGGATAGGAAGCATTCGAACATTGATTGATCTGTCTAATCGATTTGGAGCTATTGGAGCTGGATCCACTTTTTTAGGAATATGAGTCGAAGCAATAACAAGAAGATTTCTAGTAGAATCTTTCTCATCATCTCTAGAGAGATGGTTCACTAATAAACCAAGGAAAAAGTGAGTTAAGTAATTGACATTCAGTTCATGAATGTTTGGAATCCATATTATGCAAGGGGACATTCTTTTTGCCAATTCGAAGGTGAGATTGAATTGGTGCATTTTTTGCACCACATTATTCATACTTCGTATATCGAGGAAATTAGAATATTCACCTTTGTCATACAGGAACTTGTTTAGGGATATTCTTACCAGAGGAACATAAGAGTCTGCTGCTAGACCCTTGACCAAATAGGATCGTCCGGTTTCCGCAGGACCTATCAGTAAAATCCCTTTGGAAAGGGATGATCCTAAGTGGAGTGAGAAAGGTTTTCCATGAAATGTGAGGTTCAAACCCCTAAAGATTTGTGAAGAGGTAATCTTCCGACAAAAAGCGAGGAAGACCCATCTTTCTGTTAAACGAGATTGATCGAACTCGTGATTCATTAGATCTTTCTGATAAGTGTCGGCTAAATAGATCAGGTAAATAAGTCCCGGCTGTTCAGTGATTTGATAATCAAATTCATTCTTGAAGAAATTATGACTGTGAGTCAAATTCGATCCAAATTGAGAGATGTTTTTTTCTGTTATTAGAAACTGAACTAGTAATTCTCTCTCTTTTCCAGAGATATCCATGCTGAAGCACGATCTGTTCAACTCTCTTCTTATAGGTGAATAAAACTTTCTATTCCTCATAGAATAGATCAATTCGTCCAGAAAATAGATGGATATGTCCCTTATATCCATAGAGAAAAGCAGACCAGGCAAAGGATGATCCATCAGTTTTTGCAACTCGATCGCGTATGACGGATCCATTAAATCTTTGATGCGTTCAAGGTGTATCTGTAACTCAATAAAGGCTGAGGAAACAACGAAAGAATATCGAAGAACGAAATATCCAAGGACGAAAAAAAGGATAAGGATCGAATATTCATACTCCCGAGCATTCAGCAATCTCAGATGTGCCCATATAGATAGAACCGATGACTCATTCTTTTGATTAATCATTTCCTTGAATGAACAAAGATTCCATAAAGAAAAAAACTTATCCAAGATATTGGTTCTCAGATTACATTGTAGAAGTGCCCATAATTGATGAGAAATTGCCCACGATAGATTCGATTTATGCATAATATCATGCAAAATAGATACAAGTTGATCACTGCTATTTAGCAATATCTCCGGAAAAGTCTCTAGAAGTAGATTCTCAAGATATTTCCACCATGCAGAAGTCAAGAGCCATGGCGTATATGCTCGGAACAAATCCCATTTTTTAAAAAGACTCTCTATTTGAGAGATCCTATGCATCTCTTGTTTCTTAGCACGTTCATTAAAACGCGGTGAACAAAATGGTAAGAGATTCCGTTCCTCTTTAGAGAAATTGAAAAGGGTGCTTCTTTTATCTATGGCTTTGTTCTCAATTCTGTTTTTTGAACCTTCTGTTGAACTAGATTTTACAAACCGATCTCGAATCCGATGAAGCATTTCCTGGTTCTTATCTTTTCTTTTTAGAAAGATTTCGGATAGTAAATCATCTCGATAAGATTGAGTTTGAATAAGACCCATGTTTGAACTGAAACCCCCCTTAAGGTACTGATCGAAGTTGTTTTCTTCTAAATCGGATCTATTTAAGAAGGGCTGACAAGAAGTTTTTTCGAAATTGGCTATTCGTTCTCTCGTTAAAGGCGTTGTAGAAATCTCTTCGATCGAGGAAATATCTATTTTATCATGAACAAATGGATTCAATCGAGTTAGTAAATCGAAAGATTTGTACAAGTCATAGATTGATACAAACGTTTGGTTACCGCTTTGTTGCAAATATTTAGGTAAGAATATGTTAGATACTTGTGACTTTATAAGTGAAATAGTATCTTTCTCCAAGTGAACAGGTCTTATTTCACTAATGGACAAAGAAAATAGATTGCTGTGGATGGGCGAAATATTGAATAATTGTCCATATGTAAGATTATGATTTTTTGTATGAATCCTTTCCATATAATAAGGTAATCTTTTCTTATAATTGAACCGAGGATGATGTGAATAATCGAAGAATTGTAGTGTATTTGCTTTGTAAAAAGAAGCTCTCGATGAGCTTTGATTAGATAGTTTTACGGGATTCAACCAGTTGTCTCGATCGTTGGATATCGTCGAAAAATCAGTGTTATCGAACAATTCCATGCAATTCTTTTCATTCTCGAATAAGTCAATAATAAATCGATTCACCGGCATCTCATGATAGAAAAATTGTGCTACTGTTCTTTCGTCGATCAAGAATTTCGATCTTTGTGAAAGATTATGGTTATCCAAAAGAAAGGGTTTGAATGTTTTTAAATGAACGATTCGAACACCAATTGATTTTAACAACTTATTGAAGAGTTGATCATTCATACCCTTTAACTTATCAATGAAAAACTCGGGAATGAAAATAGCCGAATGAGAAATGGATTTCTTAGAAAGAAAGATCTTCACAGTATTTTCAGCAATCAAAGAAAACTTAGAATAATCTTTTTTGTTGGGACTTCCAGACCAACCAATTGAATCTCTATTAGCACATGATTCAATCGGATCGAACACTATTTTCAAATCGTTTTGTTTAGAAACAAGATGTTTCGAACATCTCTTCAAGTATTCGGTCTGATTGGACCATTTGTACACATTCAAATTCCGATTGATACATTTATCAGTTCGAAGAATAGAATGATCAAACCATTCTTTTTGACCTTTTCTCCAATTTGATGGATGTCGGTTAATTGTATCTTTCGATACATTATTCAAATTTTCATTTTCTATCCAATTTGTTCGAATTTGATCCTTTAAATTGCGACTGGACCCGTTCATTGAATATAATTTGTTGAATGCATTTTTAAAATGCCCGTGAATCTTATATCGAATCAATTTGTACCAATTTGAAGTTTCAGTTCTGTAATTGTTAAGAGGGGTTCCTATTTCTGAACCCTTTTTGGAAGAGATTTGGATCAATTCTTTTTCGATTATTCGATCTAAATATTCATTCTCTTTATCAGTAATATTGAGTAGGATCAATAAAGATTGATTCTTCAATTTATTCTTGTGGTTGAAGATCTGATCCAAGAATCTATTCTTGTTCAGTTCATAGAATTGATTCACGTGATAATCAATATCAGGAGCAAGTGTATTATCATAAACCTGATTAGGCTTAGTTATTAATAGAGCGAATTGATCTGTTATTTTTAGAACTCTTTTTTTAAATCGTAAATTGTTGTGGAATATGTATTGTTCTTTGTTTTGATCACAGAATGAAGAAAATCGATTCCGAGACAAACTCCGGTTCATAAAGAGAATACAATTTAATTTGTTTATATCCCTCTGATTTTTTCTAATCATATTACATCCGGGATCTAATGAAATAGCACAATTTGAGGAAGGATTTTGAAAATATGTTCTTATCTTCCACGGATCAATTATCCCATTCTTTTCTGAGCCCCTGAAATATCTGAAAAAAACATCTTGTTGCCCTTTCAATAATTTGAAATTTTCAATAGGCTTCTTAGTAACACTAGAACCCATGCACGGTTCATCTATTGACAATATGTCAAAAAAATAAGAACGAATTGATTTTGTGAAATTCTCGATGAATCTTTTCCTTTCCTTTGGAAACAAATTCTCTGTTATAGACTTTTTATCTTCCGTAAATAGTTCTTTCGTCCAATAGATCGGAGAATCTTCTGAGAGACACTTTGAGGACAAATCTGATTTTATTTTTGTTCTTTCTATTCGAATAGAAGAAGAAGGATCCCAAAGAATTGATCTTTCTTTTAGTTGCTCGATCTCCGTTTTATTTATATATCCATTTGTGAAAATCCGTTCACAAAGATCTTTTTCAGGTTCCCAATACTCATTCTCAGTGAAATTGAGAGTCAAATCTATCTCCGAATCGATATCTTTCTCATCCCTCTCCGAATGAGTCTCCCAAGTTATCGGTCTTTGATTCTCTGAGATTATCTCATCCTTTTTGTTCATGTTCGTGCCATATTCTGAATTTTCACTAATGGGATCGAAATGATCGATGGATCGATTATAAGATCTTTTCAATTGGCTAGAATGATTGACTTTAATGAAAATAGATTCTGAGAAATTGTATAGAATATCCAACAATAAATTCTGTATCTTGCTAAAAAGCTGATCATTGTTCACATCATTCAACTGAATGAATTTCTCTTTTAAAATGTCCTTCGAAAGTTCCAATTTCTGCTGATCTTTCTCCCAACTAACAAAAGAATCTTTATAGAATTGCCAAAATTCAGCATAATTTTGGAAAGAGAGATACCCTTTCTCTTTCAATAGAATGGAAGATTCTGCAATAATTTGATCAGATTCACCCCAACTATTCCAGATCTGAAACATATTCTTTTTCCACCAACGCGGTCCCCATTCTGATTTTTCTTGATAGGATAATCGAAGATGGGAGAAATGCTTAATATTATTCGATTCAACAATTGATTTCGATTTCTGCTGCTTGAATGGACCCTCCGCTTCGAATAGCATTTTTTCACAAAAAGCGGACATGAGATAACAGATTAGATTATTACCTAATATTTCGACTTGCTGCTTCGAGCTCAAGTCGATCGTGTCCTGCTTATTTCTCATAAAAACACGATCGAAATGATATTCCCAATCATAGTCTTTGCGGATCAGATCATCAATATAGAATTCAAAAAACCCCTTTAGATGTTCCACATCTTTCTCTTTCAATGACATCTCAATTTTTGCTATTGATCCCTGAGGGATCTTCCAACTAGGAAGAATCTCTTCTATGATCCAATTCTTCCACCATCGTGAACCCCAAGAATCAATTTGATTATATGCAGGCATGACACACACTTTTCTTTTTGAGAGAACCCAAGCGTCCTCTTTCGAATTTCTCAAGTGACTTTGATATATCTTTCTCCCTTTTGGGAAAGACAGAAAAAGATGCGGAAAGATCAACAAATTTTTATTGAAAGACTCGAAATATTCTTCCGATGTTTCATTTCTAGGTTCAGCATAGTTTATAGGTATAGGAAAGAGTTTCATCGAATAGAACTTTTTTCTTTCAATCATACTTTTCTGATTCACGTGATATATAAGGACTGGTAATGTAAGTAGTACTACACCTTTGATTGTCAAAGATTGATTGCTTCTTGAACCACGTAGATCGCGTAAAAGCAACGTACTAAGAATTCGAGAGTCAAAGAGCTTAATAAGACGTTCTCGATGGGAAACTATTTTCGTGAACAATCTCACCAAATTCAATTCGGTCCATGAATTGAATAAATATTGAAAGCTTCGTATTTCTTCCAATTTAAATATCCAGGATTTCAATTTTTGTCGTTTCATTCCTTTTTTACAATAATTACATTACAATAATGAAATAGTTTTTGATAGATCTCTATCCTTAAATAGATTCAATGACTTCGGTCTTTTCCATTCTATTTTTTTCTATAATATTGATAGAATATAGGTATTTATCTATATAGGTACATAGATCTATATATCTATTTGTTCTCTACCAATTTGAAACGAAACCATATTGGATCTATTGAAATAGAGTATCGAAAAAGATCTCATCTATAGTATATACTTTGGGTGATCATGAATAGAATGACATATAAATATAATATTGGCATAAAGAAGAGCTTGCGTCAACCACTAAGAATTCAATTGATTCTATATCAATAGATAGAAATACTTCTTGTTCATTTGAAATTGAAAATGACAAAGATGGATTGGATCCAATCCGTTTCTTTATGGGCGAACGACGGGGATTGAACCCGCGCGTGGTGGATTCACAATCCACTGCCTTGATCCACTTGGCTACGTCCGCCCCAGAAGAACCAATTGACAGTCTCTATCTACGGTCATTCCTTCCAAGAAGAAGAGAGTTTCTTTCTAAGTTCCGACGACGAACTAACGGCAACCTCTGACAGAAAATGAAAGTGTTGCAAGATCGATAACCAACTTAGAACCAACTCTCGAACAATTTGTCATATACCTCTGTCAAATGTGCTTGACATGAATTGAATGGGAGAGAATGTCCGACCAATATCAATTTTGAGTTGATACTCATGTTAGACGATGTGCTCGTATTCTATAATACGATTGGTTCTTCTCTTCACGATGATCTCTAGCATCCATATGAGACCCATATATTAATATGACCAATGTCTAACAAACAATATCAGTGGGTAGAACAGCATCGAACGGAAAGAAGAGTACCAAACCTTTCATTTTAAAGAAGAGTACCAAACCTTTCAATAAAAAGAAAGGTTTGGTATTGTCTTTTCGGCGATTGGGACGAACTAATGATCAGAGTC